ATTTGTATCTTCGGTGGTATCTGGCATATCTTAACCAAACCTTTTGCATGGGCTCGCCGTGCATTCGTATGGTCCGGAGAAGCTTATTTGTCCTATAGTTTAGCGGCTCTATCTGTCTTTGGTTTTATTGCTTGTTGTTTCGTTTGGTTCAACAATACAGCTTATCCCAGTGAATTTTATGGGCCCACCGGGCCAGAAGCCTCTCAAGCTCAAGCGTTTACTTTTCTAATTAGAGACCAACGTCTTGGAGCTAGTGTGGGGTCTGCCCAAGGACCTACTGGTTTAGGTAAATACCTTATGCGTTCTCCGACTGGAGAAATTATCTTTGGAGGGGAAACGATGCGGTTTTGGGACCTCCGTGCTCCCTGGTTGGAACCCCTAAGGGGCCCTAATGGGTTGGACTTAAGCAAGTTGAGAAAAGACATACAGCCTTGGCAGGAACGACGTTCGGCAGAATATATGACTCATGCTCCTTTAGGTTCTTTAAATTCTGTGGGTGGTGTAGCTACCGAAATCAATGCGGTGAATTATGTCTCTCCTCGAAGTTGGTTAGCCACCTCCCATTTCGTTCCAGGATTTTTCTTCTTCGTAGGGCATTTGTGGCATGCAGGAAGGGCTCGTGCAGCTGCAGCGGGATTTGAGAAAGGAATTGATCGTGATTTTGAACCTGTTCTTTCCATGACTCCTCTTAACTGAAACAAGAGATCGAACCAGACGGAAGAGAAATCGATTCAATTTCATTATATCTATCTCCCACCCATATCGGCGGGATAGAAGTATTTTCAAATACTCTCTTTCCAACTGGATCCTTGTAGCTCGGCTATATCCAGCCGAGCTATTTTCTTTTTTGTACTGGACCAGACCAATCAAAGTGATAAAAAAAAAAAAAAAAAAAAAACAGGAGAGAGAGGGATTCGAACCCTCGATAGTTTTTTTACTATACCGGTTTTCAAGACCGGAGCCATCAACCGCTCGGCCATCTCTCCCGGGAACAACTTCTATTCTACCCCTTCGAAGAATACCTAACTATAAGTATAAGTTCGGACCGATACCAACCATACCTGTGACATATCATGATTTCTCATGATCATATGGAAAAAATAAACGAAATTCCCTCTTCTATCACACTCAAAATATAAAATTGAAAAAGTTTGAAAAGCTCGATCCATTTATGGTCAAACCCTTTCCATAGTGCATTTGATCAGAATTGAAAATTGGGGATCAGATGGTATAGTCTATTCAATCCGTTGGGAGCTTGTAAGAGAACAACCATGACTATTGCTTTCCAATCGGCTGTGTTTGCATTAATTGCTATTTCATTTTTACTAGTGATTGGTGTACCTGTTGCACTTGCCTCTCCCAATGGTTGGTCAAGTAGCAAAAATGTTGTATTTTCGGGTGTATCATTATGGATCGGATCAGTCCTTTTTGTAGGTATCCTTAATTCTTTCATATCTTAGATCTGTTCTAGATTTTTTAGGTTCAAACTCCTCCCCTCCCGAAGGGCTTTATAGCTCTTCTGTCTGAAGGTCCTTTTTCTTCAGGCCCAAGGAGGAGGAAGGGGTTGGTTTACCGTAATTGAATGAAGAATTGGACCATTAAGAAATGGTGTCTACTTACAAATGGAATTGAGCATATATGTATTTTCCATATTATATTCGTTTCGTTATGAATATATATATTCATAACGAAACGAATATAATGCGGGTATGGTTGAATGGTAAAATTTCTCTTTGCCAAGGAGAAGATGCGGGTTCGATCCCCGCTACCCGCCATATCTGTCACATGGAATATGAAGATGAATAGTTCATGTATTGATCCTTTTCCTCACTTTTCATTAAATATGAAAAGAATTATCAAATTAAAAAATGAGAGAGTAATCCTTTACGGACCAAAATACTTCTTATGTTCTGGTCTGGCGGAGACGGGATTTGAACCCGTGACCTCAAGGTTATGAGCCTTGCGAGCTACCAGACTACTCTACTCCGCACCATTGATTTATATCATCAACAGAATGGGTACACCAAACAATCATGGGGTATATATATACCCCTATCCCTATATAGGGATAGGGACACTTTACCATTATCGCAATGAACGTCAATAACTTTTTTCCTACCAACTGGATTTTGTTATCCCGGGCAATAAACATGCGTGGGCCATCTCACGGAGTACGTGCCCGGACAATCCAAAGTCTCGATAGTTTGCTTTAGGTCTTCCAGTCGAAGAACAACGTCGATGGAGACGTGTGGGTGCACTATTACGTGGTGAAGATTGCAATTTTCTATCAATTTCCCATTTGTCATCCAATGATGACACTTTGCTTTCTTTCTCCAAAGATTGACGAATCAAATGATATTTCCGTTCCAGTGCTTGTCTCTTCTTCTCTCTCTGAATGAGACTCTTTCTCGCCATAATAGTTCAATCGGTATTATTACCGACCAGGAATCAAAATATAGATCAGATTTTAGATGGAGAAATATTCCGCTGATTACTTTTTATCTTTGAAAAAGTAATCAGGAGAAATATTCCGCTGATTACTTTTTCGGGTATTGTCATTTATATAATAATATCCCATTTACTGATGAAATTGATGAAGAAGAATTAACCGAATTTACCTGATGTAGAGGCAATTAAAAAAGCCGCATAAGTGAATATATAACCTACGGAAAAGTGAGCTAATCCAACTAATCGTGCTTGAACAATGGAAAGAGCTACTGGCTTGTCTCTCCATCGGACTAAATTAGCCAAAGGTGTGCGTTCGTGGGCCCATGCGAGAGTTTCGATCAGTTCCTGCCAATATCCACGCCAGGAAATTAGGAACATAAATCCAGTAGCCCAAACAAGATGCCCAAATAAGAACATCCATGCCCAAACAGATAAACTGTTCATACCGAAAGGATTATATCCATTAATAAGTTGTGAAGAATTTAACCATAGATAATCTCTTAACCATCCCATTAAATAAGTGGAAGACTCATTAAATTGCGCTACATTACCCTGCCATAACGTTATATGTTTCCAATGCCAATAGAAAGTAACCCATCCAATAGTATTCAACATCCAGAAAACTGCTAAATAAAAAGCATCCCAGGCCGAGATATCGCAAGTACCACCCCGTCCCGGACCATCGCAAGGAAAACTATAACCAAAATCTTTCTTATCTGGCATTAGCTTGGAACCACGCGCATCCAAAGCACCTTTAACTAGGATCAATGTAGTTGTATGCAAACCTAGAGCAATAGCATGATGAACCAAAAAGTCTCCAGGACCGATCGTTAAGAACAATGAATTATTATTATCATTAATAGCATTCAACCAACCAGGTAACCATATGCTCTTACCTGCCTCGAATGCTGGACCACTTGTTGAAGATAGGAGTACATCGAAACCATATAAGGTCTTACCATGAGCAGATTGTATCCACTGAGCAAATATGGGCTCGACCAAGATTTGTTTTTCTGGAGTACCGAAAGCAAGCATAACATCATTGTGAACATAAAGTCCCAAAGTATGGAAACCTAGTAATAAGCTAACCCAACTAAGATGAGATATTATAGCTTCCTTATGCTCCAACATTCTCGCCAATACATTATCCTTATTCTGTTCTGGATTATAATCCCTAATGAGGAATATAGCTCCATGAGCAAAGGCCCCTGTCATAATGAACCCGGCAATGTATTGATGATGAGTATACAATGCAGCTTGGGTAGTGAAGTCTTGTGCTATGAATGCATAAGCGGGTAAAGAATACATGTGTTGAGCTACTAAGGAAGTGATAACCCCCAAAGAAGCTAAAGCAAGACCCAATTGAAAATGAAGAGAATTATTGATTGTGTTATAAAGACCCTTATGTCCGCGTCCTAATAGACCTCCTGGAGGAACATGTGCCTCCAAAATATCTTCTATACTGTGACCAATCCCAAAGTTGGTTCTATACATATGACCGGCTATCAGGAAAAGAATTGCAATAGCTAAATGATGATGAGCTATATCAGTCAGCCATAAACTTTGAGTTTGTGGATGGAATCCTCCGAGAAGAGTTAGAATAGCAGTTCCCGCCCCTCGGGAGGTATTGAATAAGTGACTACTGGAATCAGGATCTTGAGCATAAAGATTCCACTGACCTGTGAAAAACGGTCCTAAACCTTGGGGATGCGGTAATACATCCAAAAAATTATCCCATCTGACGTGCTCTCCCCTTGATTCAGGAATAGCGACATGAACTAAATGCCCTGCCCAAGCTAGAGAACTGACTCCGAAGAGTCCTGTCAAATGATGATTGAGACGGGATTCGGCATTTTTGAACCATGAAACACTTGGTCTCCATTTAGGTTGTAAATGTAACCTACCCGCTATTAAAAAGATGGCAGATAAAAATAGCAAGAAAAGAGCTCCAGCATAAAGATCTTCGTTAGTGCGTAAGCCGATGGTATACCACCATTGATAAACACCGGAATAAGCAATATTGACCGGACCGGGAGCACCTCCTCGGGTAAAGGCTTCTATAGCTGGTTGACCAAAATGAGGATCCCAAATTGCATGAGCAATGGGTCTTACATGTAAAGGATCGCGTACCCATGCTTCAAAATTGCCTTGCCAAGCCACATGGAACAAATTAC